CCGGTACTAAGTACTTTATGGTTCGGATCTTTAGCAGGTCTATTGATAGAAATCAATCGTTTTTTCCCGGATGCGTTAACATTCCCCTTTTTTTCATTCTAGTTATTTACATGGTAAAGGGGTAATGAAGATTAGAGATAGGATTCACTATCTGTGACTAATACCCCGCCCTTTCTCCCTTTAACCTTATAAAAGGGAGAAAGAAAAAAGGATTCAACCTCAGCAAAGTTTGGGCTCAAGCTCGAATTTCAAATTCAATTAATAAATAAGAGTGAGAACGGAAATGAAAAAGTGGGTCTAGGGCAAAAATCTCATACACGAGACTTAAACGAAATACTCTACTGTGATTCGAAATCGAGTTTGAGGAAAAACGGATTTCGAACTCTAAAGAGAAATATTAGTCCTAACAAAAAAATAGAATAGTTCGAAATCATTGGATTATGCATTCTTTATTATACATTATACTGATACTGAATTCTATTTCTTATTAATATAATATTTACTATTCCTCTATTAAATTTACTGCAACGAAATTTTTGAGGTGTATTTCTAGTTAGCAATTTCTATTTTTTCTTTCTTTACGCTTTGGGTCGAAAATAAAAGAGTTGCTTGAATAAACAATTCACATATAAAAAGGGGGTTCATGGCCAAGGGTAAAGATGTCCGAGTAAGCGTTATTTTGGAATGTACTAGTTGTGTTCGAAAGAATGGTAATAAGGAATCAAGGGGTATTTCGCGATATATTACTCAAAAGAATCGACGCAACACGCCCAATCGGTTGGAATTGAAAAAATTCTGTCCCTATTGTTACAAGCATACAATTCATGGAGAGATAAAGAAATAGATCGAACCGAGCGCGTCTGTGTATCGTCTTTTGAAGCAAGAGTACAAAAGGACATATATTATACATATATTTCATTATATGCCTAGCAATAGATAATAATTCTACTATACAGATATAGAATTCTATTCTATATATTTCTATTAGAATAAAAAAAAGAATATTAGAATAGAATAGATAAAACAAGGATTTCCGACTAGAAGCTATATAAAATAGAAATGTATAATAATATAAGATAGGCGATAAGCGCATAAAAAAATAGAAATATATAACATATATAAAATAAACAAATTCAAATTAAAGAAAAGAATAAAAAAACCAAATCCTATTTCTAATTTCTTTTTTTTAGATCTGACCGACCTAGGATTTTCGGTAGAATATTTTTTATATTATAAGTAATAAATAAACTAAACAAACCATGGATAAATCCAAGCGATCTTTCCTTAAATCTAAGCGGCCTTTTCGTAGGCGCTTACCCCCGCTCCAATCGGGGGACCGAATTGATTATAGAAACATGAGTTTAATTAGTCGATTTATTAGTGAACAGGGAAAAATATTATCTAGACGCGTGAATAGATTGACTCTGAAACAACAACGATTAATTACTATTGCTATAAAACAAGCTCGTATTCTATCTTTGTTACCCTTTCTTAATAACGAGAAACAATTTGAAAGAGCCAAGTCGGCCGTTAGAACTACGGGTTTTCGAGGTTTTCGAACAAAAAAACAATAGGTTTACTTTTTTTCTTCATTCAAGTGATGTTTTGCTCTAAAAAATCGGATAATCCGGATTTTTTGTTGTCTCGGAATAAAAATCGAGGAATAAAAAATCTTTTTTTATTGATATTGACTGCCTTTGTGCATTTTGACTACTTTATTATAAATATTATAAATTATAATTTTTTATTGTATTTTTTTTTCGGACTCATTTAGATTCTATCTTCCCTTCCCGGAGTTCCTTCTCCGGGGAACTTTATTTAAAAAACTTCGGGTGCTTTTTTCCAATCTTATTTTTTTATGATCTCATTGGAAATACTAGAAAGACAATTCCTATTTAAAATAGCGATTTGTGCAAGTATTTTACGATTAAGAATCAACTGCCGCTTGTACAGATCGTGTATAAATTGACTATAGTTATAGTACACGCCCTTTTCCGTTTCGCGAATTGCTGCGTTTATCCGAGTAATCCACAAACGACGAAAATCTCTCTTTTTCTTATCTCTATCTCGATGAGCCGAAAACAAAGCTCTTATTTTCTGTTGAGCAATAATACGAATGGTTTTTGAATGGGCCCCTCGAAAGCTTGATACAAATAAACGCATTTTTTTTCTACGTCTCCGAGCTATATATCCTCGTCTAACTCTGGTCATTGAATAAATGAAACTTTGCTAAATAACTAATTGATTTTATTTCTCTTTGAGTTATTTTTCTCTTTCCTCACTGGTAATAACAAAACGGATTTTTCCAATGTATAAAAAGAATTCCAATGGCTTTTGCTACTATAACCTTCCCGACCACGATTTTTCTTTTTTTTTTCGAGACATTTTGCCTCAACTCCAAATGAAATAAGAAATTGGATTGATACTAGGTATCAAAAAGAAAACGTAGTCAATCTAGATGAATAAATAAATAGTGGGTTCCTTCGTTTCTATGGTTCCTTTTTAAACGGTGAGGCCCTCTCTATACACCGGAGCCCTTTACTTCGTTTCGTCAACGTTATTGGTAACTTGTACAATTCAAAATCTTTGGCTCTACCCATGAATTATCCAGTAATAGGTCTTTCACAATGAGATCCGCCTATACAGTAACGGTATGTAGTTTTGAAGGTTGGCTGGATAGCTGACCCTATTAGTCCGTTTTGCAAAAATGGGAGCATAATCGTTTTTCTTTTAAAATAGTACTTTCCCGCGTAATGTATAGCATTTGCTACCAATGGGAACTTGCTTCTCATCTTAAATCAAGCTAATTTGGGTTACACCAGGGGAACCATAAATTTCATATGCAAGAGATGAATATGGTAGATCTTTTTTTTGATAGTGACCACTTCCATTTTATCTTATTCACTGGTAATGATCATTGATGCTGGAAATTTTCTTTTGTTAGCCCAGTTCATAATTTGAACGAGTCGCACATACACCCTAGTACATGTTCCTCGGCGTTGAGGACATCCCCGAAGAGCGGGGGATTTCGTGACGTTTCTAATTGGCTGTCTTGTGTTTCTAATAAGCTGTTTAATAGTTGGCATGCTGAATCATTTACATAAGGGACTGGTTTAGATGAATCCTAACCTGATGAGTATGAATTATTTCTAGTTATATAGAATATTACCCAGTAAAGTCAAAAGAAAAAAATTGCGAATTTGACTACTTCGGCTCTTTCCATTGGTTCTTCTTTACTATTTCTACTCCTTCATTCGCTATAAGATCAATAATTCCGTGAGCTTGGGCTTCTCTTGCTGACATAAAAACATCCCTTTCCAGGTCTTCGGTTAGAACCCAAAAGGGTTGGCCTGTTCTTTGTGCATAAACCTTTGTGAGTGTTTCTCGCAAAGTCAATAGTTCTTCCGCTTCCATCATACATTCTCCCGTTGATCCCTCATGAAAAGAACTAGCAGGTTGATGCATCATTACCCTGATGATGATATAACAAAAAGAAAGTTCCTCGATCTCGCATGATGAGGCGAAGACAAAAGATAGGGAATAACAAGAAACTTGAACAACCGTACGTGCATCTTTTGCTTATTGCATACGGCTCGACAGTGGAATTGACTTTTCTCTTTCATCGAAGAAAAATAGAATCGAGCAGATCCAGATCACTAAATCATCCAATTACCACCCTTCTTTTCGTAAGTTCAAAATACTATGATGGCTCCGTTGCTTTATATATAAATTTCGTCTGTAATTCAGCAATCCCAAAGTTTCTTTTTGATCCTAAAAAGGAATTTTTTTTAGTACTCTTTCATAAATATAAATATTGTTAGGTTAGGATGAAGTTTGGTATAAAAAAAGTTTGTGACGCTGAAACGGACTCCGAATAAATAAAAAATTGGGAATACCCTTTATCTCATACTCCTCTCTCGATACATAATCTAATGTTTTGAAAAAAAAAACTAACCAAATTTTGCATATCGAATTCAAAGTGCCATGCTATTTTTACTATTTTTACTTAACACTACTCATAATATATAGTTTGATATTTCTTGTGGTGAAGGCATAGTCTTTTTTTCTCAAATAAAAAACTCATTGGCGCCAAAGCCAAGCGTGAGGGAATGCAAAACGTTTGGTAATTTCTCCTCCGACCAGGATAAAAGATCCCATTGAAGCGGCTATTCCCATGCATATTGTATATACATCTGGTATCACAAGTTGCATAGCATCAAAAATAGCTATTCCGGGTAATACCCACCCGCCAGGACAATTTATAAACAAATACAAATCCTGGGTCTGATCCTCTATACTGAGATATATGATAAGACCAACAAGATAATTCGAGGTCTCGGCCGTAATTTCTTGGGTTAAAAAAAGTAATCTTGCTCGATAAAGTCGGTTGATTAGGGTCAAATTGTATCCCTTAGGAACCGTACACGCACCTTTTGATGCATACGGCTCAAAAAAATGTGAAAAAGAAAAAAATCAATGTCTAGATTCCTCTTATTTTTGTATAGTAGTTCTTTCTAACTTCTAATGAGGGGGGGTTGTCTTCTATTTTTCTTTTCAATAAATATGAGTTTTTCCTTATTAATTAATATTAATAATATATATAAAAAAAAATAGAATTTTATTTTTTAATTTTTTTTAATTTAAAGGCATCATAAATAGAATAAAAAAAAATTACATACATATATATTAATATTTAATTTTATTTAATATATATATTATATAACAAGATGCAAATAAAAAAAATCATAAAAAAGAACCATATGTATAAAGAAAGAGTATTTCTATAGGTATAAAAAAGTAAATTTTTCGAACGAACTGTTCGTTGATTTATTGTTTCATCGAGATCAAATGGAAAACACGATGTCATTTTCTTGTTCTTGAAGGGGCCTATTTAATTCTTTTAGGTTTATGCTCTACTCCGGGTAAAACTATGCTCGATTTTTATTTGCACATATAGGTCAAATGCATCTAATACCGCTTATTTTTTTCTACGATTTTTTTGCCTGACTTTGCCAAAAAATTTCATATTGGACATATTGAGTTCATCTAGTTTATTCGAGTGATGATTATTAAAGTTCAGATGAGTCCTCTACTTATTCCATTTATAATTTTGAGAAATAGGAATAATTTTTCATAAAAACAGTAATTATCGATATATTACCAATTGGGATTTGTTTAAACGGAGCCTGGATACTTCATGTCATTTTATTGGTTGAACCAACAAGTCAACCATAAAGTATTCTAATTGATACTATTAGTCTGAATCCCCCTACAAATGGATCTAGTTGGACTTCGCGCTCCAAATTTTTGATGATTCAATCAATCGTTCTTGGGCGAAGAGAAGGATATCTCGATCGGGGAAGAGAACGGGGAAAGCCCATATGACCCAATATATCTGACAAGTCGCACTATACGTCAACCCAAGTTGCATCTTCATCTCCCGGAATTCGAAAGGGTACTTTTGGAACACCAATAGGCATTAACTAAAAGAAAAAAATTAAGTACTATATTTCACTTTGATATGGAAACGTAATAATCGGGCTATTCTCTTCATAATTCATAATATCAACCTTTGCCATATATGTCGATATTCTTTATCATGTATTCTGTCTAGAATACAAATACATTAGAAAAGGTCATAAAAGCTAACAGAATAACTAAAGGAAAATTCTTACGACTAGAGTTGTCTAATGATGAACAAATATGGCGGCATTTGCTCATAGAAAAAGGTATCAACCCCCATTGCGTATTGGTACTTATTGGGTATAAAATAGATCTGGTTCTTTTTGTTACTACAAACATAATTGTTCCATTATTACCAATAGAATAGAACAAATATTAACCCTTGCTCCAATCCACTGAACAGGGGTCCATTGATAGTCATAGCCTTTTCCAATGCAATAAAGTTACATAGTGTCTATTTTTAGTTGATAAAGGGGTATTTCCATGGGTTTGCCTTGGTATCGTGTTCATACCGTTGTATTGAATGATCCTGGTCGGTTGATTTCTGTCCATATAATGCATACAGCCTTGGTTGCTGGTTGGGCCGGTTCGATGGCTCTATATGAATTAGCAGTTTTTGATCCCTCTGATCCCGTTCTTGATCCAATGTGGAGACAGGGTATGTTCGTTATACCCTTCATGACCCGTTTAGGAATAACCAATTCCTGGGGCGGTTGGAGTATTACAGGGGGGACGGTAACGGATCCCGGTATTTGGAGTTATGAAGGTGTAGCCGGGGCACATATTGTATTTTCTGGCTTGTGCTTTTTGGCCGCTATTTGGCATTGGGTCTATTGGGATCTAGAAATTTTTTGTGATGAACGTACAGGAAAACCTTCCTTAGATTTGCCTAAGATTTTTGGAATTCATTTATTTCTTTCCGGGGTGGCTTGTTTTGGTTTTGGCGCATTTCATGTAACAGGCTTGTATGGTCCTGGAATATGGGTGTCTGATCCTTATGGACTAACTGGAAAAGTTCAGTCAGTAAATCCCGCATGGGGTGTAGAGGGTTTTGATCCTTTTGTTCCAGGGGGAATAGCCTCTCATCATATTGCAGCAGGGACATTGGGCATATTAGCGGGATTATTCCATCTTAGTGTCCGCCCGCCTCAACGTCTATACAAAGGATTACGTATGGGTAATATTGAAACCGTACTTTCCAGCAGTATCGCTGCTGTCTTTTTTGCAGCTTTTGTAGTTGCCGGAACTATGTGGTATGGTTCAGCAACTACTCCGATCGAATTATTTGGTCCCACTCGTTATCAATGGGATCAGGGATACTTTCAGCAAGAAATATATCGAAGAATTAGTGCTGGGTTGGCCCAAAATCAAAGTTTATCAGAAGCTTGGTCGAAAATTCCTGAGAAATTAGCCTTTTATGATTACATTGGCAATAATCCGGCAAAGGGGGGATTATTCAGGGCAGGTTCAATGGACAATGGGGATGGAATAGCTGTTGGATGGTTAGGACACCCAATATTTAGAGATAAAGAAGGACGTGAGCTATTTGTACGTCGTATGCCTACTTTTTTTGAAACATTTCCAGTCGTTTTGATAGACGGAGATGGAATTGTTAGAGCCGATGTTCCTTTTAGAAGAGCGGAATCAAAATATAGCGTCGAACAAGTAGGTGTAACTGTTGAGTTCTATGGTGGCGAACTCAATGGAGTCAGTTATAGCGATCCGGCTACTGTGAAAAAATATGCTAGACGTGCTCAATTGGGTGAAATTTTTGAATTAGATCGTGCTACTTTGAAATCAGATGGTGTTTTTCGTAGTAGTCCAAGGGGTTGGTTTACTTTTGGACATGCTTCCTTTGCCCTGCTCTTCTTCTTCGGACATATTTGGCATGGGGCTAGAACCTTGTTTAGAGATGTTTTTGCTGGTATTGACCCAGATTTAGATTCTCAAGTAGAATTTGGAGCATTCCAAAAACTAGGAGATCCAACTACAAGAAGACAAGCAGTCTGATACAAAATTTCTTTCGTCAGTTTCGTC